ATATATAATTTATTACTCTTTCCTTTTTTTTTGGATTCTTTTTTGTTTGTTATTGTCTTCTTTATTATATTTCTTTCGAATGAATCGAAAATTCCAGAGTATATCTTTTCACGGGTCGAACCAAAAAAAAAGAAACTTCGAATATTTCCCTCTTTACTTTACCTTTATCCGGCAGAAAAAAAAAGGAAAATTCCCTATTTTTTTGTCCATGTCCCTAAATTAAATATTAAATAATAGGAGACTTAAATGAAAGTCCCTTTCTCGCATTCGCTCTCCATTGCATTGGCGGAACAAAAATTTCTGATGCATCAATATGTAAATATTTGGTACATGAAGCCATGATCTGATATCTATATCGAAATCCTATATAGATATAAACTGATCTTTTTCTGGAATCAAAGAAAGATATTGAAAAATATATTGCTCTTGTGACTCGGAATAAATGGTTTCTCTGTGGAGGAAGGGAATAGCGATTTATTCCTATGGAGCATCCAGGAACAAGAAGATTCAATCGGAAATATCGACAAATTCTTGCGTGGTCCAAGGAAATAAAAAAAAGGGTCCGCTTCTACAATTTTATCTCTATCCAATTTGAATATCAGAATAGCTGATATAGTCATGATTCAATGGGTCAGGTCCACTTACTTTTTCTTTTCTTGATTTCTAATTTTTCCGATGGATTTAATTGGAACAATGGAGAAGTAGTAAAACTTTGGTTTGTCGATTCATAATTGAGATTGGGTATTATCTCGAATATCCATGTCCCGGGACCAAAAATATAAATAATGAAACATGAGGAGGAGTATAGCCTGTAGTGACATAGTAGTCCTCCTAATAAGTGGGATTCCTTATTATCATAATGAACAAATGCTCAACTTTATACCTATAACTCATTAGAATGATAACTCATTATGCGGTCCGTTTACCTTGTTTTTATTACAAATATCAATAATATCTCTATTCTCCGATGAAAAATGAAGACTAAGGCGGGAGCTTCGTGGAAAAAGCCCTTTATCGGATTTGAACCGATGACTTACGCCTTACCATGGCGTTACTCTACCACTGAGTTAAAAGGGCCATTTTCTTCAATTCATGAAGAGGCCACTAACCACTATGAGTCTACTGCATGTATCTATGTATAGACTATATGTACATATATACATGTATGCATAGGGGGCTCATTCAAGAACAAGCCATTTGATTTACCTAGGAAGTTCTAGGGTCAAATCAAATGATTATTTATATTTGAGAAATATCAATGCAATGAATTGTTTCGCTCCCAATTGCTTTGCTTTTATTGACCCATCGAAGCGAGATTCACTTGATTGATACATGTACCAATCCGACATAGATCCAAAATATTTCATCGAATCATGTGATGAAGGATTCGACTCGTACCCTGAACTGAATTCTTATAGAAAAAAAGAATCTTTTCGATTACTTGTCAATCCCTTCCCAGATTTACGAGTTCTACATCACCTTTTTGAATCAATCAAAAAAAAATTCTATCATTTCTGAATTTCCTGGCTTAGTGTTAGTGAGGCATATCTCGTCTTAACGATGAGCGAATCAATGAGTGAAAATTGAAGAAAGGGGGTTTGACTTTTTTTTGTCGGACAAATCCCCGCTGAGGGGATCCTATACTTCGTCATATATATATGATGGTTCATGAATGAACAATCAAAAAATTCTATGTAATTGTGGAAGCAAGAAAGATTCTTCGGATCTAGTCATGCCATTACATTATATTGACAATTCCAAAAAACTGCTCATACTATGAGCATAATATGATGGCGATCGGGCAGGTATGCCCCTATCGTCTAGCGGTTCAGGACATCTCTCTTTCAAGGAGGCAGCGGGGATTCGACTTCCCCTGGGGGTAGGGTATTACGAAAGGAAGTTGATCATGGATTATCAATAAGCCTAGAATTGATTCTTCCTGGGTCGATGCCCGAGCGGTTAATGGGGACGGACTGTAAATTCGTTGGCGATATGTCTACGCTGGTTCAAATCCAGCTCGGCCCAATAATTCGCCGATCCATGGGGATGATATAACCAATTTGTCCTCCAGAAATGCCTGATATAGAGGAATAAATAGTCCATTTTTTCTGCTATATCCCTATTTCTTTGTTCGTTTGTTCCCACGCGTTCTGATCTTTCTAACGATCGAGATTAATAATCTGTAAATAGTAAATATAAGAAGGAGTAAAGAAAAAAAGAGTCCTTTTTTTCATTGAAAGATTGATTATCTTATCAATCGATGTGGCAATAACCACAGGATTACTAGTAATCCGTGTCACTCTCACTATAGTTCATATCCATGTGAATATCAATTCGTGTTTCTGGTAAAACACGGCAATTATAAATATAAAGAAATTATAAGAATATGTATGAGAATATGTATGCTGTATAACTCATTTCCCTGGGATTGTAGTTCAATCGGTCAGAGCACCGCCCTGTCAAGGCGGAAGCTGCGGGTTCGAGCCCCGTCAGTCCCGACCTAGAATCCGATGAATCCATCAATTCATCTCTTCATTTTCTGTGAAGGGGGGGCAAGGGGCAGAATTGAATTCTCAGCGGTGGACCTTATTTCTTTCGTTTTTCGTTTCGCATTTCTCATCGGACAAATACGGTAATTTCAATTACTTCAACTAGTACCGATTGATGGGAGAGAGACATATGTAGATTGAATTGATCGGTGGTATCACCATATTTAGGATTCCAAGAGAGACTGTACTGGTCTGGCTTTTTCGATTGCTCCTGATCAATGGAATGAAATAGAGTACCCATATGTTTTCTGGGAACACATACACAAATTGTATTCGTTTATTGTACGATACACAATTAACTTAATATAGAATATAGTTACCCCGACAGCGACAGAGTACTTTTCAGATGAAACCTACCCCCTTTTCTAACTCCGATTTTGTGTAACCTCAATTACGAATTGAAAACAATTTATCTATCTCATTTGAATTGCATACTTTCTTTTTGATGTATGTGTCTCAGTCCTCAATCCAAGGAAAGAGGATACTAATATAATAAAAGATCAAACAAAGATCCGCCTCTCTTTTCTTGTTCTAGGGAGGGAAGGAATGAATATATTTTTTTCTTCCTATTTTACCCCATCGAAGAAAGAACAAAATCAATAAATAAAATAGTGAATTTATCGGAATATTCGATCTTTTTTTTATACCGGGACCCATTTTTATCACACTTCTCTGTCTCCCAAGAAGATTAGATCATCACAAAAACTTCGCTTAGAACTTAACTCATCCTTTTTTCCATTTCACTCCTACTGTTTGGGTCTGTGACCAATGGAACACCGGTTAGATAATACCTCATCAGATGATTGTATAAGGAAGACGGTAGGTTATAGAAAAGAAAGAGTGGAAATGAGAAATTCAATGGGATTCTTGATTGAATCAGGAATCCCATTTTGGATTCGGTATGGATAAAGGATCTTCCTATGTTATACTATTCAATTCTCGACGATGAATCCGATTTGATAGATCAGATATTGTTATTCATGATATTGATCCGATTCAGTATCATCAGGATGCAATCCATCCCATGGAATTTTCAGGAGAAAGACTTATTATCTCTATGGGATTAGATCCCGAGTTATTGCAAAGCAAAAAAAAAAACGATGAGATTATGGAAGTCAATATTCTCGCATTTATTGCTACTGCGCTGTTCATTCTAGTTCCTACTGCTTTTTTACTTATCATCTACGTAAAAACAGTCAGTCAAAATGATTAATTTGAATGAAACTTGACTTATTAGTTCTTATCAATGATTGAAGAAATGAAAGGGATTCAAATCCCAAGTCTTAAATGAAATGAGTGGATTGGAGTCAGCAGTATATGAGATAGTATGGTAGAAAGAACTATATGAACCTTTCTACCACACTATCTATTATTGTATTGTATAAAGTTGTATAAAGATATGTGCTTGATATGGATCAATCTATAATATGTATCTACATATGTCTACATGTAAATAGCACTCCAATTCTATTTCTTCGCTACATCCATTTGTATTGATTCCGATCAATCTGAAATAATCGAACGTCAACTCTTCTAATTCCTAAGTTTCTGATTATTTTCAATATGGATCCCGAGATCTATCGAAACAATCAATGTAGGAAGAATAGTATGGGCATATATTATATAAATTATATAAAAGGAAAAAAAAATAGGGGTTGGTTGCTCCTCATTGTAATATCCATAATTCTGGTAAGGGCCGGTTCATCGAAATAGAATATTTAGGAAGAATTCGGTTGGAAAAAATTTCCATTTCCTATCATGTGTGTTCAGTTTGGAAATACGAACATGGGAATCAAATCATTGAAATCTTTGTTTGATCGAAGGGTTCTTATTCATATATTACTGGATTCTGGTAGAATTTTTGAAATGGGTATATTTTTTTTTTTAGCTTCGCAGAATGATCTATTAAACAATTGATACAATTCGATTACTCAACTCAATTATCAATTAGTAGTACCCCTAGAGTCCACTTCTTCCCCATACTACGAGTGAAAGGGAAAATGTAAAGACTACCATTAAAGCAGCCCAAGCGAGACTTACTATATCCATGTGAATTATGTCCCCTATCTCTATGAATATGAAGGAATTATTCCATTATTTATCATTAATAATAGTGGAATCAATGGTGCAGAGTCAAAATAGGATTCTGACCTAATGCTATTGATGAACCAATCCAATGAATACACTCGTAACAAGTTCCTATATGATTTCTGGTAGAATTGGGAAGCATTAATCACAAGCAAGATACACAGTTACCCCCTTGGGAGTTTCAAGGGAATCTTACTAATGGAACATGTAGGAATAGTAAGACCTATTGTTTGTTGCCTTTCATAAGCAAAAGGCCTAAAAATATACCATCAAGATCGATAACTATCTATCACATACCTCTATCTCCCATCTAAGCCTTACTGTCTCTGTTTCTGTGAAACAATCGGGAGACACCCTATTACA